AAAAGGATTCTTCTGTTCAGAAACGAAATGTTCCAAATGTTCCTGGAAATTCTTGCTCCCATTGGACCATTTGTATCTATATGCATCAGGATCCCGATTCATGGATCTCTCAGTTCGAGAAATAAGAGGATCAAACCATTTCTTCTGACTCTTTTTCAAATTCGATAAATGTTGGTTGATCGTATATTTCATTATAGTTATATGATTCAGAGTATCATTTCCTATTCGATCCCTTTGAATTCCATATTCGAAGTTGCGATCGGATCTATTCATTAAAAAGAATCGATTCGATACATTTCTTCCATAGGTGCTATAATTGACTGCCTCCATTATGTTGTTGCTAGCAAATACCGCTGTTTTTAGTTTGGGATCTTCCAACTCATTCCCGCAGTAGATCCGGACCGATTTTTTTCTGATCCTTCGAGAAAAAGATTCATTCTCCTCATAAAAAAGAGGAGGTAGAACCAATAAAGATTTCTTTTTCGATTCATCTCTGGAGTTGAATACCTCATTCAAGAATTTTTTTTGATCCAACCCGTAGGAATCAATAGAAAAGGCAAATCCCCTATGAAACACCAGATCCGGCTCGGTTATTGATAGAGTGAATAGATCCGCCATTTCTGGGAATCTCTCTTCTGATTCAAAAAAATCGTGGCGTAACGCGTATCCCCCTTTGTTCCGGTCATGGAATAGATGAAAGAAATCAAAAAATGGATTTTTGTTCAAGAATGAAATCTTATTGGAACTGTCCATATCCGGTTCATCCTTCGGAACCAGATCCGGGATGTGATCTGGTTCCGAAGGATGAATTGAGACGGTATCTTGTAAATACGTAATTATCTTGAATATATCAACCATTTCTTTATTTTCCGCTCGCCTGGAAGGGACAAAAGAAACATCTTGTTTTTTCTTCAACAATTTAGGATCTCTAGTGGACCTCTCAGTAGGATTCGAACCCAGATGAAGTTCTGACCATCTGTCAGAGAAAAAAGAACGAATTGATCTTGTAGGATTCCCAATAAATTCTTCGATTTCTTCCGGAAGCAGATGATTATTCATCCGCTTCTCAGGTTCCGTGAATAGCCAGGACATGGAGGAAGATCCAAAAAGGCATTTCGGGAATCGATCTGATTCTATCTCTGTTCGTTCCGTTTGAAGAAAGGAAGGATCCCAAAGAATCGATCTCTCTTTTAGTTGCTGAATCTCTGTTTGATCGATCAATGTGTGATATTCTGAATTCTCATTTCTAACGGAATCGAAATGATCTCTGGATTGATCAGAAGAAGATCCTTTCCATTGGCTAGAATCCGTTACTTGAACGAAAATAGATCTTGTGGAATCATATTGAATATTTGACAATACATTCCGTACCTTGCTAAAAAACCGATCCTTGTTTACCAACCACACATTGTCTAACCAAATCCAATTCTCTCTCGAGACGTTCCTCAAAAAATTTGATTCGTGCTGATTCTTCCCCCAACTAACGAAGAGATCTTGGCGGAATTGCCACATATGAAATTGAGCACAATTTTGCAAAGAAATACCCCACTTGTTTCTCGAGAAGAGATGGGAAACATGCTCAATATCATTGGATTGCATAGTTGCCCCAGCTCCTTGTTGTTTGAAGAAACTCTCCCCCTGAATTGGTCTTTTTTCACGAAAAGCAGACATGAGATAACAAATCAAGTCTTTCCCTAAGATTTCGAATAGCTGTCCCGAATTCAAGTTGATTATGTTTCGGTTCTTCCTCGGAGAAAGACGATCAAAAAATTCCCAATCATGGTCCTTGCGGATCGGATCATCCGTATAGGATAAAAAAAGAAACTCCAGATATTTGCTATCTTTCTCTTTGAATGAGATCTCAATTCCAGCTACGGTTTCATTAGATATCTGACAACTAGAATCCCTCTTTTTTCCGATCCGGTTCCTCCACCACCGCGAACCCCGGTTAGATTCAGGCATGATACGCTTTTTCTTTATTGGGATAACCCAAGTACTCTCTTGCGGATCCATGAAACAACTCTCAGAAATCTTTTTCCCTTTTGGAAGATACAGGAGCGAAACAATCAACCTATTTCTATTGGAAGACCAAAAAGATTCTTCCAATGTCTCCTTTCTGGGTCCAATGGAATTCATAGGTATAGGAAGAAGCCCCATCAAATAGAGATTTTTTCTTTCGACCATCTTTCGATTGTTAATACGAGATATAAGGACCACTACTACAAGCAGTACTACACCTTTGGTCGTGAAATATCGATTGCTTGTTGCACCCTGTGAATCACGTGAAAGTAGGATACTCCAAATTCGGGGATCAAAGAGTTTCATAAAACGTTCTTGGTGGAAAAAAATGTGAGTGAAAGATCCCACTGAATCGAATTTGATCCATGAATCTAAGAAATAGTGAGAATTCTTGATCTCTCTCAATTCGAATATCCAGGATTTGAATTGATGTCGTTTCATTGATTCCTCCTAAAGATTTCATTTCAATTGGAATTTGGTT